AAGAGGCAATATACTCTGATAAGGAAGATTCAGAGGAAGATAAGTAAGATTCAGAGGAAGATAAGTACGATTCAGAGGAAGTGTTGGCATAAGTTTGTTCTGTCCCATGGCCTGATTCCTCCAAAAAAGAAGCTACCATTGAGATCGACACAGCTGAGATCGGAAAATCTTCGTGAGTTCCTCTCTGCAATCTTTTTCCTTCTTCTTGTGGCTGGAAGTCTCGTTGTGGTACATCTTTACGTTGTTTTCTCGATCGCTAGTGAGTTACAGACAGAGTTCAAAACGGTCAAATCTTTGATAATGGAATCATCTATGCTTGAGATTGAGGTGGGAAAACTTCTGGATAGGTATCCTCTATCTGAATCGAATTCTTTCGGGTTGTTCAGGTTACCTAATCTCTTTCTAGGTGCTCTGCAAAGGATGTTCTTGCGTAATGCTGATGGAATACGCTTTAATAAGAAGAAAAATTGGAAGAAAAAGCTCGTCGAGATCATCGATCTCATAAGTATGCCCTTCGATCCACTCGCTTTTTCGATAAATACGAGATATCTAAGTCATACAAGTAAAGAGATCTATTCAGTGCTAAGAAAAAGGAGCGGGTATTGGATTGATGAAACGATAGAAGACTGGGCCGCAAACAGTGATTGGGTTGAGGATGAAGAAAGAGAAGTCTTGATTCAGTTCTCCACCTTAACGCCAGAAAAAAGGATTGATCGAATTTTATGGAGTCTGACTCAGAGTGATCATTTCTCAAAGAATGACTTTGATTCTCCAATGATGGAACAACCGGGAGAAATTTACTTAGGAAACTTAATTGACCTTCATAACAAGGATCTACTAAATTATGAGTTCGATACATCCTCTTTAGCAGAAAGACGGCTATTCCTTGCTCATTATCAGACAATCACTTATGCACAAACCCCGTCTGGGGCTAATAGTGTTCATGTCCCATCTGATCTACAACCCTTTTCGCTCCGCTTAGCTGTAACCCCCTCTCGGGGTATTTTAGTGATAGGTTCTATAGGAATTGGACGATCCTATTTGGTCAAATACCTAACGAAAAACTCCTATCTTCCTTTCATTACGATATTTCTGGACAAGTTCCGGGATACAGTTTTTCGTTGTGTTGATGCTGATGATGATGATGACAGTGATGCCAGTGATGATGAGATCGAGATTTTTATTGATGCTCGTGACCCTATTGAGGCTATTAATCAAGATATTCATGTTTTTGACGATATGGATATTGATTTTGCTCCTAGTATCTATAGTTTTGAGGAGAGAGATGCTCATGACGATAAGATTAATATGGAGCTGGAACAGCTAACTAAGATGGATGCGCTAACTGAGGAGATGGACACGGTGTGGCGCGTAGCCCAATTTTATATCAGCCTTCAAATCGAATTAACAAAAGCAATCTCTCCTTGCATAATATGGATTCCAAACATTCATGAGCTGCATTTTAGGGATTCGGGTTCCTTCTCCCTCGAGCTATTAGTGAACCTTCTCTCCTGGGAATCTTCCACTGGAAATAGTCTTGTTATTGCTTCGACCCATTTTCCCCAATTCGTGGATCCCTCTCTAATAGCTCCGCATAGATTAGATACGTGCATTAAGGTACGAAGGCCTCTTATTCCACAACAACGAAAGCACTTTTTCACTCTTTCATATACTAGGGGATTTCGCTTGGAAAAAAAAGCGTTCCAGGCTAATGGATTCGCGGCCATAACCATGGGTTCCAATGCACAAGATCTTATAGCACTTACCAATGAGGCCCTATCGATTAGTATTTCACATGGGCAATCAATTATAGACGAAAATACAATTCGATTCGCTCGTCATAGACAAACTTGGGATTTGCGAGCCCATGTAATACCGGTTCAGAATTCTCGGCTCCTTTTCTATCAGATAGGAAGGGCTGTCGCACAAAATTTACTTCTAAATAATTGCCCCATAGATCCGATATCTATCTATTTGCAGAAGACATTCTGTAACGAAGGGGATTTTTATTTGTACAGCTCGTACGTCGAACTTGGAATGAGCACGAAGAAATTAACGATACTTCTTTATCTTTTGAATTGTTCTGCCGGATCGGTCGCTCAAGATCTTTGGTCTCCACCCGAACGAGAGGAAAACAATAGGATCGCTTATGGTAGACTCGTTGAGAATGATTTTGATCTAGTTCATGGCCTATTAGAAATAGAAGGCATTCTAGAGGGATTCTCACGGACAGATCTAGAGGGATGCTCACGGACAGAAAAAGATTGCAGTCAGTTTGATAAGGATCGAGTGCCATTGCTTCTTCGGCCCGAACCAAGGAATCCCTCAGATATGATACAAAATGGATTTCAATCTATGATTGATCAGAAATTTATCTATGAATCGGAGGAGGTGTTTGTAGCGGGGGAAAAAGTCAACCCGCAGAAGGTGTTCTCCAATTTCATAGTTTGGGCTCCTAGAATATGGTCCCCTTGGGGCTTTCTATTTGATTGGGTCGAAA